AAGTTCATGGCTTAGCTCCCTTCTTCTCCTTTGAAGCCTGCTCAAGATCTCTCCTTTTGAAATGGAATATGGATCGACTAGTCAAAATCAGTCAATCAAAATCATATAAGATCAGATCGACGAATGAATAAGATCATCTATACTTCTCCTTCTTCTCTCTCTTCGGGATTTCCTACTTGAGATATGTCTTGGAAGTTCGGATTTTCGTCTCCCATGTGCCTATTCTTCTATATCTGTCTTCGTATTTGCTTTGTCTTCCTTTAATTAGTCAAATCGCCTTTCTTCGCCTGCCTAGGTCGGGCTGTGCACTTCAGCCCTTCACATCGAGGGGATAGGATTCGAACCTATGGCCTTCTGTTTCCAAAACAGACGCGCTAACCAGACTGCGCTACACCTCGTTTCACTTTGACGAAGCTTATCGGATGAGAGAATCTTACTGCAACGGAGACCGACCCTAGCGGGACAATTCCGTTCCACGAATGCTAGGGTACTACTGGGCGCTACCTTCTCGATTCTAATCGGAAATCCGACCTCTCTCAAATAATGAATTATTGAATGCTGAAAAAACCAATCCGAGGAGAGATGATATGAACTAGCTTTTCTGATCTCTTCTACTAAATTATTGAATGCTGAAAACCGAGAGAATGAATGAAGAGAAAGCATAGACGAACTTCTCTTTCTACTGATTCTGTTCTCGTGGCACCTTTCTCCGGCCAAAGCCTAAACCTCTTCTCTCCGGCCCTTGCCCTGTCTTCCATTGCTTCTACCACGGTCGGTGTCTTCTAAGATGAAAGGTTCCCCTCTGCCTGCGGCCGTGGCTTCATATAAGAAGGAAAGGACTAGACTAGACTCAGTGACCCGTCATGAAAGGAGATCTAAAAGTCCTCTCTTCTATACATGGTTGCCAATCTGAATTCTCTTTCTCTCTTTTCTTCTAATAAGATATTTCACCATCGATCTTTCTCTCAGAATTGCATAGATAAAGAAAGGGGCAGAGTTCACGGAGAACAAGACAGAGTAAAGGGGAGAAGGAAGGAAGTGTAAGGTGTAAGTAAAGAGAATAGAAGTTCAGAAGTCCGTCCCTTAGCCTAGTCTATATCTACAGCTGACGCAACTCCGTACTGACGCCTCACTACTACTTAATTAATTAAGGGCTAAGCGATTTCATAACTGAAGCTTTTCTTAAGCAGCTGACCAACCAAAGTCAGCCCTTAGCCTCCCTTTCTTTATAGTTCGAAAAAGTTACTTCGTAACCTTAACGTACTTTCTTTCTGACTTTAGCATAGGCCTTCGACACTTCGGGCGCCCCGCCCCTATTTCATTCTTTTTTGAATTAGAAAGAACGGGCCCTTACTTAATTCTGTTCAGGGAGGGATGAAAGAGAAAGAAAAAGAGATCCGGGGACTTTATGATCGGAGAAAGGAAAGGAGCGTGGTTGGTCTATCACTGGGTCGGTTCAAAAAGGTAGTGTCTTTTTCTTATTCTTATTGGTAAATAGCCTTTTGAAGCGAAGGCATTATTGAACGAAAGAGATGGCGGGTCGGTCAATTGCATTAGGTAGGAGATGCAGGACCTGTCTTAACCACAAGTGCATTCGCTATTTTCTTTCATCCTCGATCCCACCTTGAGTCCAAAGTTTCTAGCTTTTCTTACCTTTTAAGTGGGTGACAAAGGGAAAGGGTATACTTTCTTCTCTATGTAGCCGTCTCATCAATGAGCGTAGATTGATAGAGATGGCTTTTTGCCGGTCAATCTCTATCCCATTCTTCAGGTATAGTTTTCTTTGATTACAGAGCGGCAGGTGATCTGTCCTTTCTCCCCCTTTCGTCAGTCGTCTTGATCTTAAGAGGAAGAGGGTCTTAAGTAATTTCATTGCCTTGAAGAGGCTTGATGGGAAAGAGAAGTGAAGAAGGAGAACCTAAGGAAGGTCGAAAACTATGGTTGGAACTGCCCTCCTTGATTCATTCAATAGTGAGAAGATTTCAAAGCAGTGAGAAGAAGAACTATTATGCCGAAGTCCATGGAAAGAAAGGCTTCTATCGTGAAGACCGTCATAAAGGCCGAAACTGACTGCTATATACTAAGCAAAAGTGAATTCTGTGAAAATGTATTGAATACATTCTCTCTTTCATCTTTTGAGCACATTTATGAAGCCCACATTTCAGAATATCTGTCATAATATGGTCCGATTCACTGCTATAGAATAGGTCTTCTCGGTTAAGAAGGAATTGCTGTCTAATTTCGAGAATAAGGGCATGGCCCTTTCCCAATCAAAGTCTCCATAATAGGCCTATCACGCAAGTATATATAGGTCCTTGTAGACCGTCATTGCCGATAGAAGAAGAAGAATGATTTCGCCCGAGGCTTCCTTTAGATAAGAACTAGGCTCAATAGATAGGACCCATTTCCATCTGCATTTCAGTACATATTCCTAGTAGGAAAAGCTATCTGAGACTAGAAGTAGCCGAAGTATTTCCACCTTATTTCATCTTTAAGTAGTTCAGATCACTCGTTCTCGGCTCATTAAGTAGTTTTTCTTTATATCCTCTTTTCTTTGACCGTAGCGCTACCGCTTTTTCCGCGTCTATTTTGAGAAAAGATCTTTACCTTACCATGGTCAATGCTCAGCCTGGCCAAGGTCGAATATCCCACGTTTTGCTCGTAGCGATGCCGATTCCTCTAGCAGCTCAATCGTATGAGATCAATTCTTTCGCTTTCATGTCCTATGCTATGGCCTAAACTCTTTACGCGAACGAAAGCCTATTCTTATATTCGAGTATGTAAATCCTTGTAGAAATCATTCCCCAAGTCCATATCTCCAGGGAGAAAGGAGACTCAGGAATTCTCCAGAGGGTTTGAACCCCATTATGCAAGACGGTCAACCTTACTGAGCGAGTCAATACCTTTCTCGTCTAGCACTCCATGCTTTTATTAGATGGCCTTTTTCTTCCACTCTTAGGTTAATCAGAGGTTGTCTAACTTCCTTAAACCTCTTCAACTTGCATTGGCTTTACCAGATCCTCTTCCGAAAAAGAGTCCGAATCCACATCCTCATCTAGCTCAGTAAGTGCTCCATTAGCATCTTGGCCAGGGGTATTGGTGACAGAGAAAGGAGAGAGATTAGATTTACCAAGAACTTTGTCCTTGTAAGAGGTAGTCAAATGCTCGGGTCTTAGGTTAACCTCAGCGTGCATGGTACCTGACTGCTTCCCTGAGAAGATGGTGCAGGTTCATAGTTGCTTCACCCATCTCCGAGTCTGTGGTCGAAGACTAGGAGTCGAAGCTAAGAACAATCGAAATTTCCCTCAGCAGGAAACTCTCGAGATAGCTTCTTAGCGCTTAGCGACTTTCTCCTTCTACGCCGCTAGCGCTACTACTCCTAGTGATAGGAATAACATAAAGAGAAAGAGAGCTTTCGTCTAGTTCCGTTTCTTGCTCTCAAAATATGGTGTGCTGAGAATCCAAGGTCTTTATTGGATTGGGAACTTTTAGATAAGAGTTGACCCAAGAGTTCGATTCACAAAAGAATCCATTCGTTATCCTTAGGAGCTGCTACAATTGCATTAGCTGGAGCAGCTATCGGTATTGGAAAGGTCAGTAAGTGTGGATGCAGAGAATATAAAAATGCTAACTAAAGTATGGTTAGGCCTCAAGGTGGTAGCAAGATCTCAGCCAAATTTACATAGGAGTGATTGAAGCGATTGGACAGCTTTCATTGGTCTTAATTATATCTCCTCTTTTTCCCCATGCGAAAGGTTAGGGGCAGGGGAGTTCTTTTTGCATAAAAATCAAAGGAGTCTGCAACCTTCTAAATCAATAGAGGCTAGATCGGACTCAGGAGAGAAGCGGTTAAGTACGAAAGCGAAAGCAGAGATATAGGATTTCTAAATGCCCAGTCAGAATACTGACATGAGTCAAGAGAAATCCGAATGACTAGTAGCCATAACTCAGTAAGCAATCTGAACCTTTTTACGCGTAGCCTTTCCTCTTTTTTAACGTTACAAGGAGTCTTTGCACTTCGTCCAGGATACATAAAAAATTGAGATAGGGGTCCAGCGCTGTTCAGTCCACTCCAGCCTTTCGCATTGAAATCATATAACAAAACCGCCATTAAGTTGGCCTTGCCAGACCAGCCTGCCATTCTGATCGGCACCCCCTTGGTAAGTCCAGCTATTGGCTTCGCTCGTGAGTTAACGGCTTTGATCCTGCTAGAATTCTGCTCGAGCCTGAGTTTCAACTCGTCGGATTGAATAAGTTCCCTCGATGGAAAGGGAAAGACTGAAACTGCAGATTAATACACTGCTGGGATTTGCCTTACAATCTAGCCTAGTTCTTCCTCAGCCTATGAAGTCCTCCCCGGATTCCGGTGAGACTAGTTTGGCCTATCATTCCTTATTAGATTATTACGATTCCGAGACTGAACTGATGATTCTTCGAATTGAAGTGCGTGCGTCATGCTTCTGACTATGTCGATGAAATGAGTTGGAAGCAGGAAGACAGCCCACCGCTAGGGCTTGCTTTGCTCTCGGAAAGAAGGCTTGCAGTCCAGTAGTAAAGGTGGAACCTTCGCTGGCTTCAGTCCTCGATTTCAGTCCCTGGGGAGGGGAATTCATTCGGTATGCCAAAACCTAAGCACGACCCGCAAATCATCTTAGGAAGTCGTCTTGAAAGAGTGCCCCAAGCCAAAAGATAGAAAGGCAGATGCTTTTGATGAATGATCGGTCCTAGGCTTTGAAAAGAGTGAACATTGTCCCCCACCTGAAGTGGAGATAGGAGATAGAAGAAGGTCAGAATATCATACATAGTGAGAAAGTAGAAGCTTGCTTGCTCTTAGCTAAGTCGGAGGTGAAAGCCTTTATTCAAGTAGGGTTCCGAGGACTGCTTTGACCTTTCCACGCGTAAGGGCGAAAGAGTCAAGTAGCTAAGGAGTGGCGCATGTCTCATCCGTATTAGACTATGATCTCTTTGCCTACACTTCTGGTGAAGGATTATTGAATGAAAGGAGCCTCCTTCTCAGTTGATTCGATCTATGATTCCGAATTCGCCCTGGCCCTTCTTCATGTCATTCACTACGTGGTATCAATACCAATGAAGAAGAGGTGGGAAAATCGCCCTTGTGGTCTATAGATTCTCTATATGTGAAAAGTATCACTTCTCTTATGTGATTAAGAGGACGAGATTGTGTGGGGTGAAAGGCCATCCGGAAATTTGAGCATTCCTTCGGCTTAGAGTGTTGACAATGAGTCTGCTTGGCCTTCATGTGAAGAGTGGATATAGAAAATCTGGAAATGGAAAGTGCCAATGAGGCTTATTTTCTTTATGTGGAAATTGATTTTTTTGAAGCAGCTTACTCACAAACCAAGGGTGGATCGTCATATGAGCAATGACCCTTACTGTCCGAAATGTGACTGGCTTCTTGAGGACTCTTTACATGCCATCCGGCACTGTCCTCTAGCTAAAGGGATATGGATGGAGGCCGAGCTTGTGGACCCCTTCTTCTCTATGGAGTTCTATGAATAGATTGCGTGGAATGTGAAATTTCATGCCCTTGGAGGTGGAAGGCAGGTCCCTTGGACTATCCTCTTTGCTATAAGGTCTTGCTTTCTTTATTTGGCGGTGGCGAAATGAAAGGGTCTTCAATGTCGACTTCACCGAGGTCCATGATCCGATCTTTCTTCTCGGGAAATTTCAACGATCATGTCGGTGTGGAAAGGGGGCTAGGGTTATCATGAATTATTGGTGCATTGGCAAAGCCCCTCGGAGCCGTGGCTAAAGCTAAATACAGACGGATGCTCGAAAGGGAGCCCCGGCCTAAAGCTTAAATCCGAGATTGGAAAGGTAGCTGCTTAGGTGGATTTAGATCTAAGCTCGGAGTGTGCGACTCCGTATCGGCAGAGCTATGGGCTCTTATTTATGGGTTGGAATTAGCTTGGCCTAGGGCTATCCTGGAAAAATATAAGAATTTCTTCTTTAATCCTAAGGCAGTTCTAATCTCAACTTTCAAGGAGGAAGATCTTTAATCATAAGCTTATACCGCCGCATCTTCTCTCTTTCAGGGAAGGGGATAGATAGAGCTCTTTCTCACGACCTCAGGTCTAGCTTTTGACTATGGTTGTCAACCCAGACCAAGAAGAAGAAGAGCCTCAAGTCAAATACAGAAGGTTCGGAACTATCTGAGACGAAGATGTATTGAGCATATAGATCCATGATTTTTCCATCCCATGAAATCCCAACTTAGTCTCACTGCATGCTTAAATGACTAGAGAGGTTGGAGGAATTCCTAGCCTAGAAAGATGGCCAAACTAAGAACGAAAGTGGCCATAGAAGTTTCAGTATCGAGGTCTCAGAAGTTGGTGAAAGAAATTGCTTTGGGAATGCCGACAGAACTCCTCTGGGGATAGCTCCTGACAGAATGAGGAACTTAGAACTACCTGAGAACGACTACTAAGGATTCTGAACCCGTAGATGGGAGATCGGTGCTTGCTCCTGCTAGTCTTTCTCGCTAACTCGGGCCTATATCGCCCATAAGTGTGCTAGTTTAAGAGTACTGCTTGAACATCTCTATTTTTCGCTATCTCAGTCTCATGGCAGTCACTTCTGGCTATTTCTATCATATCCTATAGCACTTCCTTAACAGACATCTTACCAAGCGGAAAGGGGGCATAGAACTCACGAGAGAAGGTGCCTCATCATCTGATGCCGACTACCTAAAGGCATTACTGCCTAAGCAGAAGAATGGGAAGTGAGCGAACTCTCGATTTCACTAGCTTTCTCAACTATCTCCTTCCTTAGCATCTTGATGAACCATCGAATTATTCTTGCCCATACCACTATGGTAGCACTTCTTTCCCAACAACCATTTCAGAATGGAGCCTTCAGGACCTTACTTTTTATATCTCTATATCTATTTTTCACTAAGCGCTTCGAAGAAGAAGAAAGAGTGAAAGCTTCCTTGTCAACCCTTATTCGCCAGGGGAGTCATTAATCCAATATAAGAGGAAAAGCACATTCTCAAATAGCCCAATTCGTTAAGTCTTTGGCAAAGGAGAAAGAGAAATGCTTAGCGAAGGCATTCCTATCCCTGTCTCGTCCCTACTAAGACTAAGAAAAGCTCACACGAAGCAAAGGGAAAGCATAAAGCACACGCCGATCACAGCAAAACTGGTTTAGTATCGAGATTCGTACCTTTTTGATTGACCCCAAACCAACCTTACTATTGATATTCTCCATAAAAGGAGAAGGGAATGAAATATATCTTTCTTCCTCTCTCTATTTTTCACAACCCGGCTCTTCTATACTCAATGAGCTTCTAGCCCTGAGTTGAAATCCTTCCGATTGAGATAGAAAAGCTCTCAAAAAGGAGATCTTCATCAAATGGATAACCAAGTCATGTCTCAAATATTGAAAGAAGGCAGTTCAACATTACATTAGATGGCCTAAGAACTCGCATGAGAATGAAAGTCTTGGATGACCCCCGAGAAGGTATACGCGATAACAGAATCCGCCCTAGCAACTGCCCTAAATAGGCCAGTTAGTAACGTCCCTCGATGGCTTATGTGGGATCTTTCGCTAGCAATTACTATCCTTGACTTCTTCTAAAGCTTATAGCCTTGCCAAGATTGACGCCTTTCCGGCACTTTGCTTAGAATAGGAGCAAAGAAGCTTCTAGTCCTCCTGCCAAGCAAGGGCAGCCAAGATAAAGAATAGGCAAGTTCTTCTTCCGAAATCCAGTCACCTCTGAAATGAGAAGATCTCTGGCATTATTCTCGTGACCTCTAATAAAGCATGATTTGGCTGAATTCACCGACCTCTAATCCTTCTCTTTTCAAGAATGTCCCCTCTCAAGGGACCTCTTTTCACCATTGCAGAAAAGAAGAAGAGAATCCGCATAAGCCAAGTGAGAAAAAATGGGAAGGGCAGGCCCTCATAAGAAAGGTCAGAATGAGCATGATGCATGTAAAAGGCAAAAGAAGATCAAAGAAGATGAAGAAAGAATTACTTCCTTTCGAAATAACTATCCTCTCTCTCCTCTCCAACTCAGTCGAGCGGCTTTTAGCTCCTCTCCTTGGCGATTTCGACCCCGCAGCTTTCTTCATAGCCTGGCTTCGGCCATGGCAGCTTTTTCTGATCCTCCTTCCTCACCTTCTAAAGACAGATCTTTTCCTTCTATTGCGGCCCCTTCTCCTCATTCTGTGAAGGAGATCCCACTTGTTGTCCCCCTTCCACTTATGAGGGGGAAGCGGCATTGAAACTCTCGGATTCCATCATTGCCACTGTGTAGTTTGGAACTCTTTCCCTGGCCTAGTTAGGAAGTATTTCAATCGATATCCTTCCTTCGCCTCCCGCTATCCTTAGAAGTCATAAGATGCTCTCGATTTCATCTCCCTCTCTTCTTTCTACCTGCCCCGTCGGATAAGCATTCTTGAGACGTCTGGTCTCTGAGTGAGTTAACTCTTTCACGGGCAATGGCTTAGTGATTCATCCTTTCCTCTTCTCCGACTGGTAATAGCTCAATCGGCGTCTTCAGAACAAGTCTAGGACTCAATAGTTAGCTAGCCAGTAAAGGGCGAAAGGAGGCCTTCTTCTTTGAATTCATTATGAAAGTTCAAGAAGTTCAGGAAAAGAAAGGGGAATCCGTAGCATTTCCATAAGAAAATGAAGTCCATAATAAGCAGATCTTCCAGTCTACTTAGTATATTGGAGATAAATCCACCTTTCCAGAGAGGTCAGTGGGAGGAGAATGACTAAAGAGAAGAAGGCTTCACAGAACTATTCCATAGTGCTGCTCAGAAGCCGATCTTCGACTTCAAAGTGCAATCCACAATATCATTCCAGAGTGCCCTTCCTGCGCATCACATTTCGCATACACACAAGTAATACGGGAAGCAGAAGACCAAATATAGTGCTGAATACGAAGTGTGATGTGTTGAGATGAATCTTGGATTAAGTGAGAAGAATAAGCAGTTTTAGCAAAAAGCCAGATAGAGCTAGACGCATTAGAAAAAGAGAACCTGAATTTGAGCCTCCTTTTGAGCAAATTCATTTTTTCCGGTGCCAACATAGGCGACCGCAACAAGAGAAATTTGATGTAACTTAACCAACTCTTTGATTCTCGCAACCGTGGGATCGTTCCCAATACCTCGAAGATTCCAGAATAAGATTTTCACATCCATGGGTATCACTATCAGAAACTCCCGAAGAAAGCTTAGCAGCCAGCGATCTTCTTTGTCGATCAGTCGGAGGAAGAATTTTTGCTTTACCTTTCGCCGTGCGCAACTGGGCATGGGATTCCAAGTTTAGAGCTTCCAATTGTGTACTATCACCGCTATCGTCCTCTTCAAGAACATCCAAGACAGCAAATCTATTTGGGGAGACATGGGATGGCTCGGCTGCTTCATTGTCACCAATTAACTCGTCTCCATCACTGGCCTGCTCGTCCTCTTCACATGTAAGATCACGGGCTGGCACTGAAGCCACAGCATCAGTTAAGGGATTACTTTGCTCTTTACTTATATCTGGATTGGCCATAGGATTCACCGGGATAGGAGTAGCAAAATTATGCTCGACAGTGCCAGCTTCTTCCTGGCCATCAATATCAATAGGACTCGGAATGGCGCTAGGATGAGTATCACCCTTACATACGGCATTTCTCAATCAAAGAAAGAATAGTCCTCGATTCTAATTAAGCCATAGGCTAGAAAGCAGACGTAGTGGGCTCCCAACTACTTCAGTCAATAGACGTACTACTTCCTTCTACTGAAGCATTAGGCCATAGTCAAGCAATTAGTCGTCAATGGAATGCATTGGACGATCTTCCTCACTCTTCCTTGTACACGGCTAGCAATCGATTCATAAAGGCTATCAAGACCTCTATTCCGTCTGGCGTCTGATCTCTTGACTTGACTTGGAGTAAGGCCCTCATCAACTAATTAATGAGTGGCTTCGCCCCGGTATTACCTTCCCAACCTCCATAGGGACACCGCCATCGACAGCTAAACCAGTAACCCTTCTCTAAGAGAATTCACCGGCAACTACTCCACAATAGACCTTGCAGTTCTCTTTCTTGCTTTTCCACTTCACTTGCTTTAACGGCAATTACTCATACACGACTTTCTTGCTTCGCAACCTTGCACCTGGCCCCTTTCATAGGAATTGTTTGGCATTAGTAGGCCTCTGAGAACCTATCCCTTAAACAAGAGTCAATCTAGAGTTTGATTGGTACCGAAGGTGTGAACGGGGTCCATGGTAAGAGCAATGCCCCATTTCTGAGGAGAATGGGGAGCCGTAGCTACAGAGTTTGCTTTCGATCTGAATCTGTTGTCAGGTGGCCTTATTCCGTTTAGAGGTGTGCAACTACAAGAACCATGTTAGCAGGCACCTTTAGGCTGCTTGCAGAAGGAAATGCACCGGGGCGAAGGCAAAAGAGTTCGGTTTAGCATTGTTCCGGGCTGTGGCTTGTTTTTTCTTCATCTCGATATTCAATCGGTGCGGGAGCTGCTACGGGTTCCGCTATTTCACCAGTTCTTTCTGAGTCTGAGTCTCTTACTAAGGTTGGTGATTCTGCCAGTAAAGCTGGTACTTTCGTTCTCTTTAGCCGAAGAAGGAGAACATGTTCCCAGAGGGCCTGTGGTGGACATGGAAAGCTTCCCTATGATATGGGCTAATAAAGCTATACAAAATCATCTTTTTAGCCTACCTCACGCCCCTTACCTTTACAGGCAAGCTTTCTTTAAACCAATATGACAGATGCCGACGAAGTCAAGCATTTAGCCAATGCAGCGAAAGAAGACTTTTAGGCTAGCTCTGCAGCCTTGCTATCGCCGTAGCAGCTCCTCCAAGAACCGCTAATTCCTCTCCTCCACCTAAAGAATAGAGATAGTAATAGATCTTGATTTGCCTTCAATAAATAATCGGTTGAATCCAGCGAAGACTTTCCTGGAAGGGCATAGCCTGACAGAAATGCCAATTCTCGAAGGTCTGGGAGAAAAAAGACAAGAAAGTTCCATCCGTGCTCCTTCTTAGAAGATTCCTTTGACTTTCTGACTTCACTATTAAACCGTATGCCACTTTTTTAGGCAAATAGGTCTATCAAGCTTAGCCTTTAGAGCGCGGATTGGGCGAACTTAAATATTCAACCTTTCGCTTCTTCTGTCAGCTAATTCAAGAATGTAAGCTATTTACCTTGGGCTTGATCCGGGAACTACTAACTTGGCTTGGTCACTGTCACTCTATCCACTTTGGCTGGGCTTGTCTGTCTCTCTTTCTGGGAGCTAGTGAAATGGAAGCAGCAAAGATTTCTCTCAAGGAACCTATGGCCTAGGAAGAATTCATTCTCTGGACTCTCTTAGCAAGTAATCAAAATAATATGCTTCTTATCAAAGTGTTAAGTTAAGTCCAAGCTTTTCATTAATCTTTTCCAGTTTAGGGGCAGTAGCAATGGCTTGATCCAATGTTTGCGGCTCAGTTCTAAGTACTTCTATTTCAAGGTCATCCCGGATGGCCTCATTGAAAGCTGCACTGCAATAGTGGTTTAATAAGTCACATTATCCTTAACTGAAGGACTGAAACGCATTCTTTAATACAATGGTCTTCTTCGTATATATATATGTTGGTAAATAATAAATTCCCTTGACTTCTCGAGTGGAACCTCTTGAAGATCCTTATCCTTCTTTTAAGATATTTGAAATCCTAATCTATTGGTAACTTTCTCACAAGGAATGGGCTTCTGCCCGGAAGAATTAATTCCCTTATTGTATTGCGCCTAAACGACTTTCACGGATAAAGAAATTATTGAAAGAGAAGTTGTTCATCACTGGACCAATGAGCCCGGTGGGTATAGTAGTGGCAATAGACATAAAAGCCTAAAAGAAAAGGAAAACAAGAATTCTGCTACTGCCGCCTCCGCCCTATTCTAGCTAAACCGAATTCCATAGCGAAAGAACTGAAGGACTCGCATGAGAGGGCCAAGCTTTATGAGCATTTAGAAAGGTCCTTTCTGATAAGTCAGAGGCATATCTTCTATCTTGCCCCATCTTTCTTCTTCTTCCTTCTTTCCTAAGAATCAGACAGATGAGAAAGGAGTTTAGAAGAGTCAAAATCTTTCGCTTTGGCTACACTAATTAGTAGAGAAGTAGACTTTGTGACAGGACTCCTTAGAAGAACTGCGACAAGCTTTCAAATGCTTAACAAAGAAGTCGGGATTTGAGCGAAGTGCTAAGCGACATCAACCTTCAGAATAGAGAAAGCGCTTTTCAGATCCGGGAATCACCAATCCCTCTATATATAAGCTCTCGTTTATATACACTTTCGAAATCTCATTCATGGATATGTCATAAACAAGTTTTGAAATGGTTCTTTCCCACCCTTTCAAGGCTTTAGAGGACTAGGACGCTCACTTTGCCTTTTCGAGACGAGTTCTTCTCTTATCTTACGAGCAAAGGAACTTGGAAAGCGCCTAAACCAACACAGGAAGTACGCCTCCTACGCATGTAAAATCCCACCTTGCATGCAAGAATCTACGTGTTCATTAATGGATTGAGTTCCACGTATTCTTTTGAACTATTTTGGGAATCTTTTTCATTTAGTCCCCTATAGAAAGGCGGCGGTTAGAGGTGGGCTTGGAAGAAAAGAAGTTCCGGAGGACCTATCCACCCACATCGGAGAACCATTTCCTCAGCCTATTTCTGTAGGTGGACAAAAGCCATAAGTTCTTCGACCTACTATCCACTTCAACTATCCTATTAGGAGATTGATAAAAGCATGAGCTATACGACCCGGATAGAAGTCAACTAGGAATTCCAGGCATGAAGATGGGAAGACGAGCACTCATGAGAGAAGGCCTATCTAAGGCTAAGGAGAAACTTGCCTACTTCCGATTAGATCTTCTAAAGATCCATATGCATGTGCATCCCATTGCAAAAGTCTCAATTCCAGTAGGCATTCAAGATCCTCCCTTTCTTAGCTTAGGGCATTTAGACGAAGATCTACGGGCAGAATTCCTAGAGCCATAGCGGATCTAATACCGGTACAAGATGATCCCATCTGAAAACTCGGTCTTAGGGCAATTGAATTAGGCAGACAGAAGTTGCTGTTCGTCGACCTATGCACTTCTTCATCTATAGAATTCTCAATCCTCTGAGAGACCTTCTAAGTCATACAAGCCGTAACTCTCTAGGACTGATGCGCAACCAATTCCTCAAGCTACTGAAATAGCTTTACCTTCTACTTTGGCTCCTGATATTCATCTAAGAAATTACGGAAGATCGATCAATCCAGTTGAGAGAATGGATAGACCCGGGAGAAGGCCTATAAACTCTTATCCAAAGAATTCTTCCAGCAACCAAATCACATAAAAGAAGATGTGGTCAAGTACAGTTCTCCGGGCATAGCCTTGGACCGAGAATACCAAATTCATAATGCAGTCACAAGGATCAATTCCATTAGGCATTCTGAGATCTCTCGTCTAAGTAAGCTCCATAGGAGATTGAGACTAGAAAGAAATGCTCAAGCACCGGGATTGGGATATCTGATCCCAGATTTGGAAGAAATGCACTAGCCATAGTACCGATTCCATACGTCATCCTCACTAAAGTAATTCTGAGAGGGTCCATTGAGCCTAGAAATTGGATGAGAATGATAATCTACTCCACGTAAGTTGTCCTTACCAACCCCCCATTCTTTTCACAGAGAATGCGATTGCTAGTCCAAGTTGGGAGCTCGGCTGTCCGATTGTGTGTAAAAAAAGATGTAGTAGTAAAGAGTTACCAGACTCACCTTCCTGCCTTTTTCAACACTTTCTATATAAATGCTTTTCAACTCTTTCAAATACACGCTAAAATGAAAGCTCGCTTTGATTGATTGCTTGCAAGAGCTTTGAGATATTTGAGATAGTCGTTAGCGGTTCAGTCCCTAAAACCAGAAGTTTCAAACTGGGCCATAGAGTTTACATACTGATTTTGCATACCGAAGGGAGGGCCTTGGCTTGGCAGTACTAGCACTGGGGTATTCATAAGATCGAGTCTTGATCTTATAGAAAGCCTCACTCTGGGTCCACTTATTAAAAGAATCTTTCTTAAGCAGTTTGAATAGAGGTTCGCACATGGATCTAAAAGAGATATGAAGCGACTGATGTACTTTACTCTTTCAAGGAAACTTCTAACTCCCATCCCAAGGGTTTGGGAGCAGGAGTGATTGCCTTTGATGGTACTCTGTTGTCGCCTTGAGCGAAAACGCAAACTCCCATACGAGAATTTTTAATGCGCCAATTGTTAAGACGAACTGGAAACTTCCAATTGCATATAGAAAGACATGGAAGATGAGAGCTAGTCATCAGAGGACGAAGGCTTGACTGAATGCCATCCCTTCTTTCCTTTCTTAAACGGGATGAAGAAAGATAAGATGGCAGTCTCTGGAGGGGTTTTACTTTCATACTACTAGCTCGCCACTCTTTGCCAACGTGGTGAAGAAGGGCTAGGCTTCGGGTGGAGAAGGATAGGAGAATTCTTTCATACATGCTTACCCTTTACCCTGTGCTCATTCATACGCTTACTAGCTTGCCAGTCACCAATCAGGTGGGTGGATAGGCCATCAGTGAGTCCTACTCCAAGTCACGGTCCATTAGTCGAGTGCTTTGAAAGCCCAACCGGGCGTTCATGGGTGTCAACTGCTGAAGCGGTAGTGGACGCTGGGTCCTTTAGTGGGTTCTCCTTGCGCCAGTGCGAATTATTAAGTTCAGCCTGAATTCAAAATCAAAAGGCCAATCATTCACCTATTTACCATTCCCATGCTTAAACCACCGATGGAAACTTCCACGCGGACGATGCCAACCCATGTACCGATTCGCCGATTCGAGTTCCCCTTGAGTAAAGTAATGAGTTAAGCTGCGTAAATCACAGTTGTTCTGCCAGAGTAGCTATGCGTACAGCTGGCGAGTCGCTCATACAGTTGAACTTCTAAAGCTTATTAGCATAGAGAAAGCGCCATACCCTAGTTTATAAGGGAATCACCAATCCCTCTATATATAAGCTCTCGTTCGAAACTACATTCATCAGTTGTCCAAGGAGGCAAAGATGGAATGGAGATAGAAAGATTCAATGAGCCTATCCCTTAAGATCGGTATATGAAACTATAGTTGGTTGATTCAATCCACAAGACCCCTAACCAGAGGGGGAATCTAACTCGCTTAGTACGAAGTGCTAAAAGGAATAGAAAGTCTTTCTATCATAAAGCATATCATAAGTGGCGCACTGGCCTTCTAACGAGCTAGACCCGAAGTAGCTACAGAGCTCTTCTTCCCTTTCCCCTCAGGTCTATGAGCTATTCCTGCTACTTGAAAGCAATGGGTAAGCAACTAACCTACTAGTCGTAGGCTAGGAGCGCTAAAGTCATACGTTTTCGCCCGTAAAAGCAGTTTCACCACCCAATCTTCGCTCCCGGAAACAAGACTCCAACAAGCGCTTACTCAAGAATTGTATGACTAAGCAAACTCTTTCTTTCCGACCAACCAGGGACTAAAAGATCGGAAAAAGACATTTGAAAACAACCTTACCTTTGGGGAACTATTCAAAGCAAACTCTTTCTTTTACGCTAAGTACCTCCCTTTCGCCTAACCTACAAGCTAGAACCATGGCTAAAGAAGGAGATCCTATCTCTTAGCTCTTTGCTACAGCTATAGGATGAATACTCAGATTCAGTCATTCCCTAAACGGAAGGGTATATCTATCCAGTCCACTGGCTAGGTTGAAGACCCATTTCTCATTTCGCCGGATTCAAAATGGAAGTACTCCATTTCGAGCGATAGACAGCCAGGGCTTAGTAATGGCTAAAAAGAGCTTTCTCTAGAAGGGAATTTTTTGATTCAAAGCGGCGGGCCTATTTCTTTTTCTTTTCTGCAAAGGGTCGCAAAAGACCAGTTCTCGCTTTTCAAAGATGGATTCTTAGCATGCTAAGAGCAAACCTTTTTCTTTCCAAGTAGCTAAGTAGAGGAAAGAAAGCCCTTAGTACTTAGTATTAGTAGAGGAAAAAGAAAGACTTTGATTAGTCCCTAAAAGGTTTATGAAACTGGATGGATCTGATCTGAAATGCTAAAATAGATCCTTTCCGGGGTAGTTTCCGCTTAGGTGCTTTCGAACTGCTGTACTCGATACAGGTTAGACGGGTGTAGTGGTTTTACCCGAAATACGTAGACCAGAAAGAAAAGACTTTGATTAGTCCCCCTTCAGTGCTTTTTCAAATCCTATCTTCTATCTTATATAGGAGAATACATATCTATTCTAATACAACAATCCATTCCCGTGGTGGAAATATCCATAGGACCCTCGTGAAAGTTTGCTCATTAGAATACTCCAGCCTCGCTTAACTAAATAAATGGAAAGCAGTCACCTAAGAAGTCTAGCAAATATTGCTTACCTTTCCCTTGCACCTCATCAAAGGTCTTGGACAGGAGACTTGCTAGTTAAGAATAAGCCACTAGCCGCTATGAGTTGACTCTATGTACTTATCTATATACGAGAGGCATGGATGAAGTTCGCAGTTGATATAGAATCTCTCTTTTTTTCTGCCTTTATCTGAGGCAAGAGAAATCGACGAGAAAGAATGCTTTTTCTTCGATTCTTTCTTTTTGGCTTTCACATTGCTTTGGTCTTCCCTACTGACATTCCTACTCCTTCTGCAGCTCTTTATCCAACTAGTCATGGAAGAGGTGGAAGATTAGACTAGCTCACCCTCTTTCCCAGTCTAGCTGCCCTATTTCCTATTTTGGCTGATGATTAGACCCTTCCTGAATTGACAATCATCTACGGAAATGCCGGATCTCTTTGGAAGATTTTTATTGGGGAATCCCTAAGTGAATCAATAGATTATGGTTATCCTGCTATAGAAGATCTTTCATTCGACTATGCATATATCTCATTTAATGTATGCTGATGACATGATAGTTTTTCTTACTGATTCTCACCAGTCAATTCCTTCATGTCCTATCTATTTGATTGAGAGAATGACATTCTTAGAGGAGCAAACCTATATGCGAACAGGCCAAATCGGAAAGCAAGTCAAGAATCTCAACGGAGGACGGCGAAAGGTGGAAAATCAGTCTGTTTTCGTAGAAAAAATAGTACTTTTCTTAGTCTTTTACACACGGAACACTTGAAGTCTTTAGCATATAACTCAACCTCCTTTTTAATAGATTTTCCGGATCCGATGTCTTCCATGAAGTAAGAGATTCAGGGGATAGCTGCTAGGTAGAAAGTGCTGTCTATTGGTAATAGGACGGACGTAATAAGGGAAAGACTTTCACTAAAAAGAGAAAGGCAAGTAAGCTTCGAAAGCGGATCCGAGGGAATAGACCAATGAGTTCTCAGAAGGCCTATAAAGAGTATTTCCGGAGAAAAAGGCAGATGAAAAACCTAGAGCCAGAAGAAGAAGTTTTCACGATTGGAGAGGGAGGGGATAAGTCCAGAGGAGAGGGGGTGACCTCTAATGTCAAGACGTAAGAAGTGTCAACCCGCGTAGGTTACACTAAAGAAGGAAATCCTGTGCTTGATAGGCGGTCGGAAGAGGCAAGAAAGAAGGTAGGACTCAACAGTTCAATATTAAAAAACTACCCGCTCCACCACCTACTTATGAATAAAGGCATATGGGAGCCGAGTAAGCACAAGTCTCCTTTTTCTCCTATCGTATAGATAGAAAGGGCTCATCAATAAGGTCCGCTCGTCCCTCTTCTTTGACCGTCCAAAACAAAGTGTCCGTTGTTGGACGTTCAGGCTCGAGACCTTTGATCTCATATTAACACTCAATCCCTCACAAGCTAGGCGCTTAGCCTATTGAGAACTATGCCCTCGGCTAGAGGAGTAGTTATAATCGCTTAGTTGCCTTATTATTATATGAAAACCCAGTCTTCTTGTCCTTGAATCAGTTTAGAACAATTTGAGGGCTTATTCTATTCACCGAGCGGAAGCTGCAGTTCTACCAGCAGCGCCAGTCACGGTTGACCCATCATCATCTCGCGTCGCGTCCCGGGAGGCCGAAGCATACCTTATACTAGTGGAGGAGCCCCCTGTTGCCAAAGCGAGCAGTCCCGCGGAGGTTGGGGTCATGGGGCCCAATGGGTACTCAGTCTGGATTGATTGATCGATTGATTGAAGGACTAAATTCACTTGACTTATAATATATAATTTGGAAGCGAGAAAGGCTATATAGGTAGCTATATAGGTAGGACGCGACATTTTCTGCTTAATCAAAGTGGCCTGATGGAATAGCATACGTGTCCGCCCACGACTTGAAGGGGGAACGGAAGGAGCCCATCTATTAAGGCAAGGGCAGGCCCCGAGTCTAAGATCCCGGAGAGTAAAGAAGAAAAGGGCTCGTGCTGGGTGAATCCCAAGCCGATTTCCCCTAAGGGCGCGAGGGGAGTAGGAGTTTACAGACTTTGGTCGACGTATCCTAGCCCACTGATCCCGCTGAGGAGCCACAACTCGGAGGCTTGATGCAAGTTGAACCTGTCTCCGCCTATGTTAGTAAATATGGGCTAGAAGACAAAAATTCCTCGGTTTAAGGCCAGTTAGATGTCGAAGGTCTAAGACAGGGGTGTCGGAAAGGGGGCTTGCATCGGAAATTGGGTCTTATCTTTCACTAAGATTCGTCAAGTCGGGTTAGCATCTTTTTATCCACTGCTGCTTTTACTCTTAGGCGTGGATAATAATAGGATGTGAAAGGATAGGATGAGGCTAATAAATGTCTAAACGTGGATAATATGGCTAGTCTTCTTTATTATAGTACGAGTACCATTCCTTCTGCCGGTCCGTCTATATCCCTTGCAGCTGTGGGCAGGATTTTTCTTCCATCCATTTTTCTAGTTGGAGTGCAAGGGGATGACAATCTAGCCTTCAACTTCAATTCTAGATCTGCTTCGATAGGGCCAGGGGAGGGGGACCGAAGAAAGTTAGAGTTCGATCCCTCTTTCTTTATAAGAGAAAGAAGGTTAGGTTAATAGGTAATGTACTAAGAGTCTCCTTTTGTACTGACCGATAGAGAGAAAAGAGCAACTACAGTAGCGACAGATTTCTCCTTCCCCCTTTTCTTTTTCTTTTACGTTCTGACCCTCGGCTTATGTTACAATTTAGCGGAATCCATCACCTTAGCCTATGAATAAGTTTCGGTCTCGTCCGAGACAAGGACTGAAGCAGTTACATCCGTTGAGGCCTCAGTCTCAGCTTCAAGATCAGCACGCCGCCGAAGCAAAAGAGAGTTTTCATGGGAATTATCTGGTCTTTCTGGCTAGCCTATCTCTTTTTTTTCCTTGACCACTGCTTAAGCCGCTCTTCCCACCATTTCCTCGCTGTCTGCCCGAACGTCATGACGACGAATTAGTCTTCTATGGACGACGGTCTCACTCGAGGTTTTTCGAGCCTTGCTAGGGATATAAGATGTGGCTTTGAAAGCAAGTCAAGCATTCCAATCCCAGCAGAAAAGTCAATAGGGGAGGAAGGAAAGAGTTCAAGCCGATGAATTCCTTTTTACGTAAGCTTCAAAAGAATGCCCGTAGCGGCGATACTTTTGCTTCTTCTTTCTCGAGTTGGAAGACCTAAAAGGAGCTCGGTTGTACCAAAAAGAAGAATCGACCTCTGTCAATGGATTCCAAATCTTTCGTCGGATGAGCCTAATTCAGTTCAGCTTTAGAAAGAGGTTCATCCAACTTACTCAATTACTTACGAAATTCGTTTTCTGTCTTGCTCGAACGAAGAAAGCATGCCTAAGGATGGGCTCCACCCATTCTATCTTTTCTACCTCTTCAAGCTATTCCAATCCTTATTCCGGGGCGGGATTAAGAAAAGTCTTTTCTAAGGCCAGGATTTTTCTATGAAAAGGCACGTGACGGGGGATTATCAAGGCTATAAAAAGTGCAATTTGGATGAGAACCAGTCTGGCATTCCTAGGTCTATCAATCAGGGGCTTAAGCCCATATATATGCCCACCCGTAAACAGCTTCCTTATCTTGTTCCTGCCCTTTACTGACCATCTTTCTGATCTTCTTTATGGACTAGGATCAGTCTGAGCTGATGAAGGAACTAATTAAGTAGCTTTCCGAGCCCTTTCAGAAAAATCTCTATGAGACAATTTTCCATTCTAGGAAAAAAAGGAAATTGACTAGAGATAGAGTCTCGGAGATTCACGTGAAAGCATCTTTCATTCCCGTTGATTCAACAGACTAAGAGGTCAGATGCCTGATGAATTCCTTGCTCCCTAGTAGTATAGTACTCTTTCTCGGTCACCCTTGGAAAGGCTTCGGCCCCTAGAGATGGAGTTGAATATGGAAAGGGAAAGGATTCACATTTATAGTTGCTTTTCTTTGTACCGGATCGAAGTGATGAGTCCCAATGGCTTCTGTAGGAGCTTATGGCCTTATCTTCTTATTTACCTGCCTATTGCTACCACCAGTTCTTACTGAGTTATGCCCCTTTTAAATAAATATAGCTTCCGTGCCCTAAGCGATAATTGACAAAATATGCTAACTATTCTCATTCTCTCGGTTCACCAGTGACGAGATTGATCTGCTTGATGATGAGAAAGAAGCCATATTGGCTGGATTTCATACCTTTTCTCTGATATCAATCACCATGAGAAAGATTAAAGGCATCTCTTTGTTCACTTGGCTTAACTCTAGCTCCAATACCTTAACCTAAAAGAGTGGGTGGGGTAAATGATTGGTTAGCCTTCATGCCGGGAAACCTCTTTTCCCTATAGCTCCTACGTCCAAGAAGAATGGCATTTGCTGCTTTAGCTCGTTGATCTTGGTAGGACTTTGCCCTTCGTCCCTTCTTTCTATTCCAAGGGGGATTAGGACTACGAGAATGCTTCTTCAAGTCATTGACATGAATGTACCGAGAAAATCACTAGAAAGAGGAATGCGAGAGAGGGCTATTTCCCTATGAAAGTGAATGGCACTATTGAGACCCGAGAGATGGGAGAATTGCCTAGTGATAGCAGTCTTCCGGTAAAGGAAATTCCACGCCCCTAATTTCGCCTAATTTCGAAAAGCGGACAGTAAGAAAACTAGAACGCTTGCTTCAATGCGCTCAGCATCAAAAGGTAGAAGAAGGGAGCTAATGAAGGGTCAGGTCCTCGCTGCTCTAGAGCCATTGCCGCTTTACCTATGCATATGTCGAACAAAAAGAGAATCTCGACTCTGAAACAGTGTAGAACAGGGGCGAGAAGATCTCTCATCTCATTTCATATACCGGGATTAGGCTTTCTCCCTCCTCCTTTTCTTTTAAGAAAGCTTGAAAGCGATCGGAGAGAAGATGCACTTAGTCACTTCCATCTCCTTCCTTAGCTTTATGGAGCTCACTCACTATATAGATGGGATGTAGTCAAAAGAAAAGAAAGGGCATTGGCAAGATGGGAAGGAAGAGATTCTTGCTGGCTGTGCTACTCTTCAGGGAGAAAGTCTGTACTCTATGGCATTTAGGCTTTCAATGTCTTCATCCTGCCTAAATGAATTCTCAATCATATTGAGAGCAAGATCAATGCAGACTTTTGGAATGTATCAGCTCTAACCTTATATGTGGGACTCGAAAGGGATTCCTGACTAGCGCTTTCTTCGGCTGGAGCAAGGAAATGACTTTGAACATTCTTTTCTTTCATTCTTCCTTATTTCTTACGCATTTCGTTCGAAAAGAAGTCATACTCCGAATTTGATATCTCACGGCGAGAGATCTTTTTCCCATATGGAGCACTTCTACCTATGGATCAGGCAGGGTGAGCCGATCTGCTTTTGCCAAGCTTTGCATTCGGATTGCTTAAACTAGAGGCTAATCCGCTTTTGCATTCACCTATGGAAGAAGAATTCTTTCTCTGATATCTCCTTTCCTATTCGACACCTAGCCGAGAAGCTAGGATTGGGCCTTCTCTCCGTCTTCCATCAACCAATTATCAGGTAGCTATCACCCGATCTCCTCCGTCAAAAGCGGGACAATAGGCTCTTTTAAGGCCGAAATAAGGCTTTAAAGCGGAGGAAACTTCCAATGGCTAAGGAGGTGCAGCTAACTTGGCCATAAGATCCAAAGGCTTAAGACGGAAGAGAGGGATCCCCGACCTTATACAGATCATCCATCAATAAGGAAGAAGGGCCATAGAGAAGCTGAAAGAGAAGCTGAACCTGGGGATCTAAGCCTGGCTTAATTAGTTCATTCCATCTCCTCCCCGGGCTAGGGCTTATGCGCTGCCTTATCCCCTTCACCGGATCGCTTACCATCTTCTTAGGCTATGCTTAGTTCACCTCTATCTCTTAGCCCGTCTTAGTTAGAGTAGAAGCCCAAAGATCTCTGAATTGGTGCTAGGACCGCTCGGACTATTACCTTATTGTCTTCTTCCCTTCTCAATGGCATTTGCTCTCTTCTTCTCTTCTGTCTGATGGGTCAATGCCTTAACCTCTCTTTATGTGATGTACCAGTGAGTTGGGGGCTGCGAGAGCGTAAAGAATCCCATAGGCTCTCTTGGATAAGGTAAAAGACCTTCAAGGCCTTAGATTGCGATAACTGATGCTCTACCCTTTCTCAGGCGTGGAAGAGAGACTTGGTAGTCTATTTGCTTAGGATATGGGGATCAGAGGATGGTGCTTAAAAGCTTTCAGGTCGAGCACTTATTGAATCATTGCTTTCTTCCCTCCGATCCTTTATCGTATATTCGAGTCCAAGCCTTTTGATGAGGCCCCTTACTATACTATAGAATTGGTCTTAGCCCTTTAGTTTAATTGCAAAGGCGCCTTAGCGCTTTACTAATAAGATAGAAAGGGCCAAGCCAAAACCTAGTCCGTTGCTGACTTCGGCTTTCGGGGCAAAAACTTGAGGGCTTATGTAATATATAAAGAAAGAAGAGCCCTCATTTGGCCTTTTTCTTTAAGGGCTGCTCGCCAGAAGTGGGATAGCGGACGGTAAAGCGATGCATGAGCTGAGGCTCCCATGGGTCCTGGCTCATAGAGAGTCAGAAGGAAGCGGAGTCAAAGGCCGGTCAAAGTCAGATAAGCAGAGGGGGAGAGAGATTCATGAAAAGTGAGAAGACGTGCCGTGGTGGACTGACCAACTATGAATAGATCTTACTTAGAGGTAAGAGTAGGAAGATCTATTAGTCCTTATTCTGGGTCTACGTGTTACAAAAGGCGAAGATCCTCATTCCAAATCACATAGGTCCTCAGGCAGACATCGAAAAGGGGACGAAAAGAGTCTATTTACCTTTACAATATTCCGGAATGTATCATGGCTCTATCTATTCATCAACAAAGAAAGAAAAAGAGTTCTCCATCTCTCCGGGGCTGGGGGAAGAAGAAGAAATAGGCGTGTGGAAGAGGGAGGGGGGCTAGGAGCCCTATACCCTTCTTGTTCCCGGACTAGCCATCCTTTCTCGACCTATAGCTTAGATCATCTTTTTCGAACGAAGTGAGGTGATAGGAAGAGAAGACTGCTGGTGGGAGATCTCTTAAAGGCCCTTGTATAGAAAAGTGCACTCCTGCACACCAGCTGAAGAATCTTACCTGGGGCGAAAAGGAAAACTATCTTACTAATAAGAAGAAAGGGCCAAGCTAAAACCTAGTCCTAAGAAGTTGCTGGATTGAAGTAGGACATTCTTCATCCGCCCGATAGCAGAAGAAGGGGTTCGATTCCCATTATACGCGATGTGGCGAAAAGACTGATTCAAGGAGATAGAAAGTGCGCGCATTAAGATTTCAAACTTGTCGTCTACTTGAAGGAAATGTTTGGAAGAGAGAACTTACAATAATACAACGCCGCATTCTCAAAAGATTGAGGAAGAAGAAGAGATCCATTAAGAGAAGGATTCATTCGAGAAAAAATCTTAACAGTTACATCCAATTACAAACTACACGAAAGTTGGCCCTTTTTTATGGAGATTTACCCATCACAGAGATGCACAGAAGAAGAAAAGGAACTTCATATATACCCTTTCTACTCAATCTAGAAACAAGATTGGACGTTATTCTGGTTCGTATTCATTTTTGTGAAAGTCTTCCTCAAGCAAGGCTTTTAATAAGTCATCGAAAGGTTTGTGTGAATCAAGTAATAGTCTGCATTAGTCATTTGAAAGTCTCACACGGTGATATAATCTCTTTTCAAGAAAATGAGGTGAGAACCCGCGGTGAAGAAATAAGGAGATCCTTCTATATCGAAATCTCAGTTGAAAAAAGAATAGGAAAATTCCTGAATTCCCCGGTAAGAATGTGGAGAAGAAGCAAAAGAGAATGGTTCCGCCTACTCAAAACTAAGAGGGGATGGCGCCAACTACTCAAATCCGACTTTTTGCAAGAGTTGCGTTCGTCTATGCAAAAAGAAGACAACGAAAAAATGAAGAAGTTGTTGGGATCCAAAAAAGTATGCTTAGGCAGTTATCTCGCTGAGCACAAGAGAATGAAGAGGAATTTCTATGATTTCAAATTCTTACCGAGGAGAATGAAGGAGAAAAAGCGAGATCTTCCTCCTCTAACAAGAAGTACTAGAGTTTACAACTCTTCTTTATTAGATAGGAATTCGACCTATTGCTCCGCATCGGCCCATCAGTTTACTAGGAAGATAAAGAGAAAGATAAAAAGAAAAAGGATCGAACTACCTACTCATTATTCGGAGGTGAATCATAGAACACCAAAAGCTGTGGTATCTTATGGACCTAACATAGGTCACATCCCTCACGAGATAAGATTGAAAGATCCAAACCTTCTTCTTCAGAGCGGATGCAGTCCGTGGCCAAAACATATAACGATCGGCCTAGTCGCTCATAGGGACATATCTAGCCAGATAGTTCAAGTCTAGATCGATTCATAGATAGATCTCTCTCCGTATAGATGGCCCGTAGATAGGGATCCATCGTCATCGTTCTTCACTATTTCCATTTTTCTTTTTCGATTTCTTGCCGTTTTTATGACAAGTTTGAAATCGGAAAGGAAAGATCCTTTCTTTTTCCATTATTGGGGCCGAGCGTAGACGAGCGAGTAAAGCCCAGGAAAGAGGAAAGCCAGTCATAGAGCAGTCGACTAGAAATATAAGACTGCTGCCCTAAGAGAAGGGGGCCTCTCTCGGGAAAGATGGCCCAATTTCTCTTCTTTCTTTTTGATTTGACTTTTTTCTTTCTTTTTTCATTTTCAGGGGCCCGGTGGGGAGAACCTCTGAAAAGAAGACATAAGAAATTCTCGGCTTAGTTTTGATTTGAGATTCCGTAAGTCAGTCAGTGAATGCTTTCTAAGAAGGGAATAAAATGAAATACGAACAACCGCGCTGGTCGTAATAGATCGACTTGAATGCTGGACCATGAGCTAGCATGAAAGTTCCATTTCAGGGAAGGACGACGTACTATGATACTTTCTCTTTTGTCGAGCCTTGCTTTGGTCTCTGCTTTGATGGTTGTACGTGCTAAAAATCCGGTACATTCCGTTTTGTTTCCCATCCCAGTCTTTCGCAACACTTCAGGTTTACTTCTTTTGTTAGGTCTCGACTTTTTCGCTATGATCTTCCCAGTAGTTCATATAGGAGCTATAGCCGTTTCATTCCTTTTCGTTGTTATGATGTTCCATATTCAAATAGCAGAGATTCACGAAGAAGTATTGCGCTATTTACCAGTGAGTGCTATTATTGGACTGATCTTTTGGTGGGAAATCTTCTTCATTTTAGATAATGAAAGCATTCCATTACTACCAAGCCAAAGTAATACGAACTCTCTGAGATATATGCTTTATGCCGGAAAGGTAGGAAGTTGGACTAATTTGGAAACATTGGGCAATTTACTTTATACCTACTATTCCGTATGGTTTTTGCTTCCTAGTCTCATTTTATTAGTCGCCATGATTGGGGCTATAGTACTGACTATGCATAGGACTACTAAGGTGAAAAGACAGGATGTATTCCGACGAAATGCTATTGATTCTAGGAGGACTATAATGAGGAGGACGACAGATCCAATCCACAATCGACTAAGAGGAAAGTAGGCCCAGAACCTAAACTGTCCATTGGCTGCTGTAACTAGAATCGGACTTATTCACTCTGTCCCTCGCACCCATACCTTCTTATTGACTTCCCTACTTTCTACATCTCACGAAAGGTCAACCAACTTGATGACCCCATTTCACTGGCACCTGAAATCATTACTGAGAACTTCTAATTAGCTTCCTTCGAGCGTGAGAAAGCTTAGTAATGCATTAAAGCTTAGTCATGCATTTTCAGTCATAGTCTTGGACTGAGAGAGGAGGATGAACATCTCCTTCTATAAAGAGATTTCGAATCCAGAGACAATTAGAGCCATTAGGCAGGCTCTTCCCTCGAAGCAACTCCAGGTCCATTTCCAACTAAACTAAGTGAAGGAGCTCATTAGCCTACCTTAGAACAGATCCGAGCCAAGGAGAGCGAAAGAAGAAAATCAATGACTCTCACTCTTTCACTAATAGATTCGATAAGAGATTCGAAAGAATCAAACTAAGACAATCTCAGAGCACTTAGACCAGCTTAGAGGAAGCTAGAAAGCACCTGCTCATACCGCCCCGAACCAGTATACAATGCCCTCCCTCTTGCAATTACAGCAGACATTGAAAGAAGACCTAATTCCTCTTATTTCACCAGACTGAATAGGGACTTTAGCCCTATCTAACCGAGATACTAAGCCTATTTACCCGAGTCAAAACCACTAGTTGCATTCCGTTAGAGCAAAACAAAGACTTTACAAGAGAAAGCAAGAGCCATATTCACTTCACCTATGTAATTCAGAAAGAAGACTTCTCTATTCCCAAAAGAGAGGAATGAGCGAGGAGGATGAAAGTTCGACTTCACTAAAGGAATTACGAGCAGACTGATCAGGCAAGAAGCTAGGCCTATCTATCCCCAGACTATCTACCTACTGTGAAAGGGAAAAAGAAAGACAGATAAGAAAGCACTTCTTTACACTGATTTCTGATCTTAGAACAGGAAAAAAGGCAGTCTACTTTCATCGACTACCTTCCTTCACGACATGACGAAGGGAAAGAAGCCCATTCTACAGAGATTGATCTACGGAAGGAAGAAAGCAGATAGTAGTCATGAATCACTAGGAAGACAGATAAAAGGCAAGAAGAGCTAGGCAACAAAGAAAGGAAAGAGGAAGACTACAGAGAGAGAGAAGGAAATATACAGAAGTCAGCCAGTATAGGTACTGATTGATCCCTTGATACTAAGCCTCACAATATGTATCCCGAATCAGACGCTTGACCAGAGAGAAGAGAGGAGCGACGTACCTAAAAAGAAAGACTCGTCTATCCGCTAGTTCCATTTCCTTCTCCCGGATCGGCATGGATTACAAAGTGGATTTATCCCGGTCGATTGACATGGCTGGAATAAGGAAAGGCAGATAAAAAACAGGATTGTCTCCGCTCTACTGTGGGTGGCAGAGTCAGAAGATGGGGGCGGGCATTTTCCTGGGATTAGCCCGGAGACGAAGTCGACTCATTGCATTGTCGTCGCTTCGAATTTCGAAGCGAAATCACTTTGGTTGGAGGAAGAAAGAGAGGACCTTGAGGTGAAATGAGAGAGATTCATGCTCATGATAAAGAAGTTAGAAAAGCTCCTTGCGGATAAGGAAGCAAAAATGGTCAGATACCTAAAAGAGGAACTAATCAAAGCTAGACCTGCACTTATCATCTTATTTTTCTTCTTATTCTCTTTCTTTCTTTATCCATTCCACTTTCTGTAAACCCCTGACTCTCTGTCTCGCGCTTTTCAGCCTGAATTCCATTCCCGTAATTCTTTTATGAAACTACATACCTTGCCTCAGGGAACTAGACTAATGAGGAATATCATATCCTACAGGCACGATCGAAAGGATTTAGGGTATAAGGCCCGGACTTGCCAATACGGATGAGGGACGACCCAAAGGATATCCGTGCAGAAGCAGAAGCTCGGTACGAAATGGCGACGGAAAAACTTCAGGGGGAAAAGGCAGCACTGATGTCTGCAAATGCTAAATAAATGGAAGGTCAAGCTGGAGAAAGCAAGGAAGAATGCTCTTCAGCTTACTTTTGACGACCTAAACCAGAGGATCCTTGCTCAACGCAATCTTATTCAAACTATGACAGAAGAATGTGAAAGGCTCGCGATTGAGTGCCAGAGGCTGAAGTTCGAGGATGAGTCCCTCCATGGCAGTTCTATTATCGAAGATTTCCTTGCGCTGAAGAACCCACTTGACGCTGGCTTCTATAATAGGCGGATCGACCCGCGGGATCGGTTCAGGATCGAGTATGATTATTCAGTATAGACAGATAGCCTGGGAACTGGTAGGCAGAAATAGCGACAACTCCTCATATGGCTATGCTTATGTGCGAGAACTTGTGTACATACAATCATGAAAGATCATTTCGCGATGGAAGCAAATACTTACTTCAAATTCAATCACAGACTCAGTAAGCGGGGATGCTCTCAAGGCAAGGTTATAAACTTCTTTCGCACCCGCACCGCTTTCACAGCCCAAGAGAGAGCTCAGCGAGGCATATCATCTAAGGTAGGACTTTCATGCTAATTTGAATATGTAGTTTACAAGGCCTCTCTCTGTCTAAGCAGAAAAATCTGGAGCGGGTGGCGAGAGGCTTCAAACTATTCAATCTAAGCTTTAGAAAAGAATCGACATCTTTCATTTTCCATCCACGAATGTGAATGCTTCGATATCAATGAATTTGAGGGCATTGCCCAGTTCTTAGAACACATCTATAAATAGCAAGAAGAAGACCTTCATCCGGGACAGAAGCTGGAATTGGATCGATGAGTACCCTTCTTTTGCCGATGCGACCTCGCCGGAGACGGAGAATGAATTAGCAAGCGATCCAAACTTTCTTTCCTCCCTTGCCCTTGAGAAAGGGGATTCCCCTGGAGATCTCGATCTCTTCTTTCTGCGAATGTGCCCCTGGCTTAGCCCCCTCCTTTGTCAACACGCCTATACATTAGACATATAGAGGGTATATAAGGATAGAAGGAAAGACGCCTACTTGAAGAAGGCTTCTTTCTTCGCTAACGCTTGGGAATTCCGTCAGACTGATCAACTAGGTTGAGTTCTATTTCTAGCTTTTTTTATAGCTATTTATTTCCTTTCTAGGCAGCCATTGCGAGCGATATTCACTTTCAAGAGTCATGAGCTTAGGCCTATCTCATGATTCTCGAAGAACTCATAAAAGTACTAAGGGATAGGAAAAGAAGGAGGTGGGCTTTCTTTCAACTAGAACATTTATTACAAGATCTTACAAGACTTAAATGAAAGAAAATGACAGAGAATTCGGTAAGGGGATAGAAGCACATCCTGCACCCGATATGTCAAAGCAGCTTGAAGCCCTGCAACTCGCGCATACTGAAAGGGAAAAAGCGGGCCAATTCACGCATGCATTGAAGAAGTCCAGAGGGTGGCTCTTACTTATGGGCCATAGATCTTAGTTCCTCAACGGCTAAGCGAGCTATACTTCACACTCAAGTCACACTAGTCAAATCAAAGTACGAAGAGCCTCAAGGATCGATCGTCAACACTCACAACAGGTTCTCAAACAGCCTTCCTTTGAAATGGGCAGTTGTTCTCAATCTTACTGCTGACCCTGGTCCAGATGGTATCGCCGCAAAGCCAAAGCTCTGCTCTGATGCTACCAAGATCCCAAACCTAGTCGTAAGCGATCCGCCTAGGGCGTCTGCTTTTTCATTCTTCATTGCTCTCTTCTATTTCTTATTAAAGACCGGCAGACCCAAAGAATCACTAGGGCGGGATGAGCTCAAAGGCAGCCTTCACAGAAAGAGAAAGAATTGGGTAAATGAACCCAGTTTGGAAGGTAGCAAGGTATAGTCCCCAGTGATGCGGCATTCACTAAAAGAAAGAAGACAGAGGTTGTTGGAGGCTGAGAATCTCATCTTTTTACCGAGTCTACTCTGTATAATACAAGCATGAAAGAAGAAAACTTTCTTCTTTTTATGGTACGACCATGTACGAGTGCTCCCTTTTCATCCTACTTTATTTATAGGCTTGTCGTAGAAAGAGTATAGAGTCTATTTTGGCGTCCGTAGTCTCATCGCCCAAGCTTCTTTGTCTTTGACGAATTGGAGAGTAGGAAACTACGGATGGAGGTATTGTTAGCGATGCTCATGCCGGCGGAGAGTTGAACTCTTTCACCGCTTAGCTAGACTGCACCAGCATAAGTAGATCCATGCAGTTAGTCTATTACCATGGTCTAGGTATTTTCTTTGATAGCTTGAACCCCTCGCCCTTCTTTATCTGTCGTCGGGGACTCCCTTAGAAATGGGGAGCGTATTCCGTTGGTCCTTTATTCGCTAGATAGCAGCACATTAAGTCAAAGAGAGAAAGAAAGGTTTTTCCCGGTGAAGATGAGTGCTCCAAGCCCTACTTGAGCTTATTAGGGTAGGGCATAGAAAAGGAAGGGCCCTAAATTGGTTGGAAAGGTAAGATTGACTCCTGGTAGATAGGAATGGCCTTAACTATCTCACTCTCACTTCCATGATCCATATCCTTTGGCTTCTTTGGAGGTGGATAGAGAAAGATTTCTTGCTTTCGGCTATCGCTTCCTCGTAGTGCCATTTTCTCTGTGCTTTATGACTTGAGTTCCCCGGGCGCATAGCTCACCTTGTCCTCCTCTTATATTAACTTAGGTAGTGAGTTAGCTTTGAGAAGCTGAATTGACTTCTCTTACGGGAATTCGAGTTGAATGAAAAGAGCGCCAGGCCTTCTCAACTTCTCAACTTTTCTACATCTTTCCCATTGAATTGAAGGAGAATTAGTGGATCCTTCTGTAGCTGCTCCGAGCTTTATACTTACAGGGAATAAAAAGAGGGAATCAAAAATGTGGTGATTCAGAGAGGGCTTTTCCGCAGTCTTACATAGGATTTTCCACACCACACTAAGAAAGATAACTCCCACATCGTTTCCGACCGTCAGATAAAAATTCTAAGAGTATGGTCAGTACACAAAGGTAGAAAAATCTTATCTCTAAACAAAGTCAATAGGGGGGGAAGCCGGTCTTGCAGTCGTCCCCTCCCAAATTAGATGGAAATGCAGACATTCTTTCTCTCTCTATGGTTGGGTGCGCGAGGCATGAATGAGATAGATAAGTTATGCTTTCGATAGCCAGAGGTGTGATTCTTTCTTCTAAAAAGAATCCTAGTGATCAGGCCTCAGTTCCATTTCCGCGAAATGGGAAGTAAGTCGAGATGGCGGTTTACCAGTCAGGAGCGGCAAGCCCTACATCTCTGAACGACCGAAGAAGGAAATTCTCTGAGCTGAAAGTAAAGCATCGAATTTGAAAAAGGGTGCTGCTTCGATAACAAGTACACAGGGATTACATGACTTTGATAAGTGCCGAGAATAAGGAAGCACTTTCTATCAGATTAAGGATTAAGAAAGAGCTTCCGAGAAAGCATTCCTCCTTGCAGCTAGAGCCCTATCCTATTCGTTAACTGGATTGAGCTCCACTTTTAGGGAAGGTTGGTTAGCTCTATCGAACGAGGGCTAGGTTATCAAAGTTTGAACAAAGAAAGGGAATTCTCAATATTCAATTCGTAGCGTCAAGCGTCGATACTGACTTCAAGGAGACATCATAGATGGAAAGAAGCGAGGTTTCTATTTAATAAAGGTAAGGTAGTGGTTCAAAATGTGGATTGGGGGAGAGATCTATAGTATCAAAGGGACCAATCCCTATATTCCAATCTCATGAAATGCGGTTGGTGCATCTGCTCATGAATAGGGACCCCCTTCACTTCGTACCCTCGGGCCCATAGCTTCTCTTTCAGTTGAATGAATCAAGGATCCTACAAGATCATAAAGAAGAAGAGGGGCGGTCTTTAGCTATGCCACTTTTGGTATAGCCCAATCCGCATATTGAACTGAGAAAGCGGCTTTCTGAGACGAGTTATTGATTGAAGAAATGGAGGATGACAAAGAAATCACCAGGTTACGAAAGAATGTAAGCCCACCCGAGCAAGTTCGTATTGAAGAGGCAAAGTCATTCCAATTTAGGCTAGTGAAGCAAAGAGCTGACCGCGGATGAGCGCAAGGAAGGGAGGTATTTCGCACCCTCAATTGAGAAAAAGTGGAGTCGGACATAGAAGCAAAAGTGAGTAAGTCGATTTTCACTAATAGACGTCAATTAAAGATCAATAAAGTAGACCTCAACATATAAGCAAACCCAGACAAGTTGATTTGACCTCGGGAACTAATCTTTCTTCATCAACTTATGGACCTCGATATATATGGAAAGGGAGACTTTGATGGCCATTCGGATGTAATCATACGTCCGAGAAAGAGTTGTCTTCGAGCCTCAATCTTTCTGCACAGACGAGGCAGTCCATAGGAGCAATGGAGTAGGGGGCAGGCGCGCAGCTCTTAGTGAAAAAGGAGCTCTGCCATCTCTATCAGCTAGTTAGCTAGCCGCTCTTTCCCTAGTCTTCTTTCATTTTCCTTCGGCTTCTGGCTTTCGGACTAGTAGCTAAGTCCCCTTCCTTTTTAGGGAAGGCTTTTGTCTTCCATCTCGCCTATCCTCTTATAGAAGGAGGTATCTCAATTGATCTTACTCACAGGAAGAAGTGAAAGACGAATTGCGCTAATCTGGATCGACCTGTCTTGCTGATCATCCGAACTTTCTTGCCTTTTGGAAATGAAGCACTCTCGCGGACTTCACTTCAATCGTCATGAGTATAGAAGAGGAAGATCATCTGAAGGGAAGGGTCAGGCAAGAATCTTTCTTTTCCTGTTGATTGAGAAAAGAAGATTCATACTTTCTCAAGAATCTCTCCTTTGACTTGGGACTTGTAATCTCTTATTATGAAGGGGCCGCTCCCGCGGATTCAACTCCAATCAGCAGCCTTGAAAAAAAAGTGCAAGAGATTTACAGTCTGTCCCTTTTTATGACTCTGCTATTCTAACTATCGATCTTTCGAAGTCTTTTCTTAGCTATCCAGGGAAAGATTCCTTGGAAGAATCTCTCACTTTCTCTAAGTTCGGTTATAAGTCTACTATCTTTCTTAACCTGATTTTTGATCAACGAAAGGAAAGCAGCCAAAGAAGGCTCAATCCATAAAGACATGCAATCCCAAGTTTACCTCCGCGAAGTAGATCTCCCTTTCACATTTATTGAGAGCTCATTTACTTATCAGGGGCATACCTGATTGACTATCTTCTTAGGCCACTCCTTGCCGATCAGCTAAGTAGAATAGTTTAAGTTCTTTGCCCCTCTCCTTATTTGGGACCTTAGATGTTCTTGCCTTCTCTCTTTGATCCGCCTGCTGACCTCGATGGCTAAAATCACCTATTACCTTAGTCCAAAACCCATTCTAACTTCGCTTTCTCTTCGCAGCTCGCCCTCGAAGAAAGAATTTGAAGAGCAAGACTAAGCACAAAAAACGGGAGATCCCTTTTCTCATTATATCCTTCAATGGAATCCCTTCTCTTGGAATTTCTCAGTCGATAGGCTCTATCCCTCCGCGTCTATTGAGCGCTAGTCCTACCTTTTCTTTATAAACCTAGCCATTCCCATCAGCTAGAATTTCTTGACTAAAAGGATTAGCTCCCGCTCAAGTTCTATTTCAGATGTGAACGCCCGGAAAAAGCCTTTTATTTTAACTGGATTTGACCCCAGCCAATCGTGAAATAAATAAGAACTCTTGCTTTTATATGCCCTTTTTGCCTTCAAAAACTTCTCACAACAGCATTCTGCTTCTACCTAAGAACTTTTCCTTCCAATATCAATGGGTGAATGTACCTATTTCTGATCAAGGCATGAAAGGTGAATGAGAGGTACCTGAAAGCAATTCCTCTCTTGCTTACTTAGTCAACCATACTGATTCGCTTGAATGGGACTCCCTCTCTCGGTCCGTTTTGACCTCTTTATGGCAAGCACGCGGAAAGGATTTGAAGGAAGGAGCGGGCATAGCTGCTCTAGCACCAAGCTAGCGAAAAGAATAAAGAAAGAAGAGAAAAAGGGCTGAGAGCACAGCTACCTTCACTCTAGAAAGCAGCTGCAATCACTCACGGACTTGAGGACTTTCTCCTACCTACCCTTTCCTCGCTACTGGAAGACTGAGACTAGCTTCTTTAAGTCAATAGCTGGTCCCGACATCTTTTTCAGAGATCCTTTGATGTCTTCTTCACAAGCCCTTTTAGTCGGAGGTCGTACGGGAAGAGCGAAATGGTAGATCGGTGAGCTTTAGCCGGTGAGTTCGCGGAGAAGAAGAAAGAGATGGCGCTGGGTCAAAGGATCTATCCACATTCAAGCCTCCGCTTTTTTTCGATCTTTTCAGATGAAAAGCCGTATCCTTAATCAACTAAGGATAAGCATGCCTAAGCCAAGATAAAGGAAGTAGCTCCATCCTATATATTATTCTAAAAAGAGTGAAAAGCGATGGCAGGATTCGACTTTGATTACGGATAGTCAACCTTTGAGAGCAAGTCAAGAGTTCGTGTCTGGTCGTCATCAAATAGGCTCGATTTCACAGCATAGACTCGCCGCTAAAACCTGCTCGAGGCCTAAGATCTATCTCATTCGGTGCAAAAAGAAGTTGAAGTCATCACTACCTCCGTCTGGCCTTGAGAATTCCCATAGGAAGTAGTCTTCGTTGGGGTCCTCGTTGACGAGCCTGTCAAATCGGTGGCCCTTTGCTTCATATATGAAAATTAGACAAGCGAAGATCTGCTAATGGGTGCCCTGTCTGAGCTTTCTATTAAAATCTCGAGAACTATTTCCAGAAAATCGGTCTGGCGCTCTACTCTTTAAGCTCTGGATTGAGGCGCCTTAAAAGCAATTCAGTATCTTTTGCCTTTCACCCTCCCATTCAAGCCGCCTTCCCACGGCCCATCCTTCAGTTTCAGTTAATGCTTTGCCCCTGGCCTCATCTTGAGACTATTTTCTTTTCGATCGGAATAGGGAGAAGATCTTCAAGGTCGGATTGAGAATTGATCTCAGCCCGGATCGACCGAAGGAATGAGTCCGAAGGTGAATTGTAAGCCCC